CATAAATTCGATTTCATCATAAATGCGAAATATTTATCTTAGAAAAATGACAAATAAAAAAGAAAAGTGCGGGAGAGATAAAAAGATGCAGGGTCGTTTGTCTGTTTGGCTAGTCAAACACGGGCTAGTTCATAGATCTTTGGGCTTCGATTACCAAGGAATAGAGACTTTACAAATAAAGCCTGAGGATTGGCATTCCATTGCTGTTATTTTATATGTATATGGTTACAATTATCTACGTTCCCAATGTGCCTATGATGTAGCACCAGGCGGACTGTTAGCCAGTGTGTATCATCTTACGAGAATAGAGTATGGTGTAGATCAACCGGAAGAGGTATGTATAAAAGTATTTGCTCCAAGGAGTAACCCTAGAATTCCGTCTGTTTTCTGGGTTTGGAAAAGTTCGGATTTTCAAGAACGAGAATCTTATGACATGTTGGGAATCTCTTATGAAAATCATCCACGGCTGAAACGTATCTTAATGCCCGAAAGTTGGATAGGGTGGCCTTTACGTAAGGATTACATTGCCCCCAATTTTTATGAAATACAAGACGCTCATTGAATGATAAGAAACTAATTACAACTTCGAATATTCAAGGAATATTTGTACATTTTCTTCTAGCTCAAACAGAGGAATTGAGGTTTCATTCGTATTCTTATGGATAGGCTAATAAATAAAAAGAAATAAAAGACAATACATCATTGAGATTCTCGATTTTTGAAGAGACTTTTTTATTTATTTTATTTCGGACGAGCCGAGACAATAGGATGAACAACAAGGGTTCTGTACCGTGAACTTTGTATCGCGCACATCACTTAGATGAACTCTAGAGAGTCGCATAGAAGGGAATGAAGAAATGGAATATGAAAGAGAATACAAAGAAATAAATGAAAGGGGATCGGCTTCTATTTGTACTGTAGCTGAGATGAGTCTTGGTTATTTCTATCCTTGAACTCCTCTAGACCCGTCTTTTTGTTGGGCCTTTCAACCAACTATTTTAATCTTTTAATTAAATATGTATGAAGTATTACCATTCTTTTTGAATGTGAGAAGCCGCAGTGTGAACAAATAAAAAAGAAGAGGAAAGATAAGCAAATTTTGTCTTTTACTACATTATAATAGACACATTAGAATAGACTCTTTGCTCATTTTAAAAAGAGAAAAAAATACAAAATAAAATAAATAAAGAGAGGGTTTACTCTCAGATACCTAGCTAGATAAGTATGTATTATGTTGATCCATATCAATTAATTTGTAGAGTAGATACTCATACAAATTAATCATATGCCAGGAACCAGATTTGAACTGGTGACACGAGGATTTTCAGTCCTCTGCTCTACCAACTGAGCTATCCCGACCATTACCGACGCATTATCCTCATAATACTAGATGACTTGGGTCTATGTCAATTAAAAATGAAAACAAAAAAAAACGAAAAAGTATTAAATTAAAGGTCTCGAACAGGAATTTCTTGGATCTTCAAAAGGAAGACTTTGTAAATTTCCATATGAGTAATCATATGTATTATGAATCATTCAAATCAAATAGGTATTCCTTGCTCAAGAGATTTCTACGTATATCATATATATCACAATATATCACACTCTATCACAAGACTTGTGATAAGAGAACAAAATTCTGCTATGCTAGGATACGCTTGTAAAACGGCAAAGAATAGGATGAATGAGAAACATAAGGAACTTTGAACCACTAACAAAAAGGGTAGGATAAAATAAATAGACAGCAAACGGGCTTTTTGGGGTTGGGGATAGAGGGACTTGAACCCTCACGATTTTTAAAGTCGACGGATTTTCCTCTTACTATAAATTTCATTGTTGTCGGTATTGATATTGACATGTAGAACGGGACTCTATCTTTATTCTCGTCTGATTAATCAGTTTTTCAAAAGATTTATCAGACTATGGAGTGAATGATTTGATTAATGACTATTCTATTCGATTCTTTCTTCAACTTGGAATCGATTCACAACAATTCTTTTTATTTTTCATATTTTCATATAAATATAAATTGATTTTGCATATAATAGAAATAAAAAAAATACGGGTTCGGTTCGTCTTTTTTGAGATAGTTTTTCATTAGTATACCTATAAAAAAAATAGGTATATCTTGCATCCTTTCTAGAGTTTCGATATTCGATATAAGGATTCCTTTACCAACAGTCAACCCCATTTGTTAGAATAGCTTCCATTGAGTCTCTGCACCTATCCTTTCCTTTTTTTATTATTCTCGCTTGCTGAACCTTTGTTCATGTTTATTTTCGTAAAATAATAAAATAATAGGATTTGGCTCAGGATTGCCCATTTTTCATTCCAGGGTTTCTCTGAATTTGAAAGTTATCACTTAGTAGGTTTCCATACCAAGGCTCAATCCAATTAAGTCCGTAGCGTCTACCAATTTCGCCATATCCCCTTTTGTGTCTTGAGATTAGGATCTCATTAGGATGCCCCTCCTTTCCCCTTTCTCCCTCCTTTCCCCCCC